AAAAGTTATGATGATAAAAGATTCGAACCGCCAAAAAATATTTGGCAGATATTAAAAAGAAGAAATGCTCGACTAATCCGTAAATCACATTATTTTATAAAATTTTTTCTCATTGAAAGGATATACATAGATATCTTTTTATGTATCATTAATATTCCTAATATCAATGCACTATTTTTTCAGGAATCAACAAAAAAAATTCTTACTAAATACATTTACAATAATAAAGATATTTACAATAATGAAACAAACCAAGAACGAGTTTATAAAATAAATCAAAGTCTAATTAACTTTATTTCGACTATAAAAAAGTCACTTTCGAATATTAGGAATAAAAGCACACAGCCTTTTTTTGACTTATCTCACTTGTCACAAGCATATGTATTTTACCAATTATCACAACCCCCAGCCCTTAACTTATATAAGTTAAGATCCGTTTTTCAATATAATGGAACGTCTTTTTTTCTTAAAAATGAAATAAAGGATTATTTTGTTGGAACACAGAAAATTTTTCATTCCGAATTAAGACATAAGAACCCCCGAAATTCTGGAATGAATCAACGGAAAAACGGGTTTTGGTTAAAGGGTCATTATCAATATAATTTATCTCCGATTAGATGGTCTAGATTAGTACCACAAAAATGGAGAAATAGGGCCAATCAACACTCTATAGACCAAAATCAACATTTTAAGAAATGTGATTCATATGAAAAAAAACCATTAATTCGCTACGAAAAACAAAAAAAAATTGAAGCGGACTCATTACCAACTAAAAAAGAAAATTTTAAAAAACAATATAGATATGACCTTTTATCCTATAAATTTATATCACCTAAATCTATTAATTATGAATATAATAATTATGAATATAAGAAGAACCCATCTATTTATGGATTACAAGTGAATAATAACCAAGAGATTTTTTATAATTATAGCACACATACACAAAAAATAGTTAATGTGCCGGGGGGTATCCCTATCAATAATTATCGAGTCGAAGATAATATTATAGATATGGAGAAAAATCCGGATAGAAAATATTTTGATTGGATAATTCTCGATTTTTGTCTTAGAAAGAAAGTCGATATTGAGGCCTGGATCAATATTGATCCTGATACCAATAGTAATAAATATATTAAGACTGGTAAGACTCGGACGAATAATTATCAACAAATAGTTGAGAAGATCGACACGAAAGGTCTTTTTTATCTCACGATTCATGAAAATAAAGAAATCAACCTATCCACTTCCAATATTAAAAAAAAACTTTTTGATTGGATGGGAATGAATGAAGAAATACGAAGTTGTCCCATATCGAATCTGGAACTTTGGTTCTTCCCAGAATTCTTGATACTTCATAATGCATATCAGATTAAACCGTGGGCCATACCAATCAAATTAATTCTTTTAAATTTGAATATAAACGAAAATGGTAGTGAAAATAAAAACATTGCTAGAAAGAAAAAAAGAGATATTGTTATATCAATATTTGCGAATGAAAAAAAATATTTTGAATTAAAAAACCGAAATCAAGGAGAAAAAGAATCCGCAAGCCAAGCATATTTTGAATCATCTCTCTCAAACCAAGAAAAAGATGTTGAAGAAGATTATGTAGGATTAGACATGAAAAAAGATAGAAATAAAAAACAATACAGGAACAATACGGAGGCGGAGTTTTATTTTTTCCTTAAAAGATATTTGCGTTTTCAATTGAGATGGGATGATGTTTTAAATCAAAAAATGATCAATAACATCAAAATATATTGTCTCCTGCTTAGACTGATAAATCCACGAGAAGTTTCCATATCCTCTATTGAAAGGGGAGAATTGAGTCTGGATATTTTACTGATTCAGAAAGATTTCACTCTTACAGAATTGATGAAAAAGGGAATATTGATTATCGAACCCGTTCGCCTATCTATAAAAAACGAAGGACAATTTATTATGTATCAAACCATAGGTATTTCGTTGGTTCATAAGAGTAAGCATGAAATAAATCAAAGGTACCGAGCAAAAAGCCCTGTTGATAATAAGAATTCTGATGAATTCATTGCAAAACATCAAAAGATGGCTGGAAATAGAGAAAACAATCATTATGATTTGTTTGTTCCGGAACATATTTTAGCCCCCAGACGTCGTAGAGAATTGAGAATTAGAATTTGTTTTAATTCTAGGAATAGAAACCACCTGCCTAGAAATACAATATTTTGTAATGGAAAGAAGGTAAACAGTCAAATTTTGGATAAAAGCAAAGGATATACAAATAAACTAATTAAAATGAAATTAAAGTTCTTTCTTTGGCCTAATTATCGATTCGAAGATTTAGCTTGTATGAATCGCTATTGGTTTGATACCAATAACGGCAGTCGTTTCAGTCTGGTAAGGATACATATGTATCCGCGATTGAAAATTCGTTAATGGTCCATTTCTTTTTCCTATATTTCCCGTACCATGATCTATGAAAACAAAAAAAGCACACATGCATTGTCTTACATTCCGTTCTGATACACGATTCACTGACATATCCATTAGATCTAGACACGATAAAGATAAACAAAATTCTATTATTTTCATTTTAGGTCTCTCTTTTTTTTTATCTTTTGTGAGTACAGAAAACCTTTTTTGTATACCTGGTCGAATCCTATTTTATTTGATCAAATTGGGAATTATTAAAAAAATTAAGATTATTGTGTATACTAAATTAAACTGAATGGCATTATTATTATTGATCAATAAAACTACCTAGCACTAAAAAGAGGGGGGGGATTTCATTTTATGGTAAAAAATTCATTCATCTCTGTTATTTCGCAAGAAGAAAAAAGGGGGTCTATTGAATTTCAAATACTCAGCCTCACCAATAGGATACGAAAACTTTCTTCACACTTGGAATTGCATAGAAAAGACTATTTATCTCAGAGAGGTCTACGTAAAATTTTGGGAAAACGCCAACGGTTGCTGTCTTATTTGTCAAAGAAAAATAGAATATGTTATAAAGAATTAATAAATCGGTTGGCTATTCGGGAATCAAAAACTAGTTAATTTGAAGAGACTTTTTGAATTATTTGATTTATTAGATCTTGAATTTTAATGAACTTATTTTCGTTTTCAGAAATTCATGAAAGAATGAATCGAGGAAAAACATATGAATATACCAGCGACAAGAAACAACCCCATGATAGTAAATATGGGCCCCCACCACCCATCAATGCATGGTGTTCTTCGACTCATCGTTACTCTAGATGGTGAAGATGTTATTGACTGTGAACCAATATTGGGCTATTTACACCGAGGGATGGAAAAAATTGCGGAAAATCGAACAATTATACAATATCTGCCTTATGTAACACGTTGGGATTATTTAGCTACTATGTTCACAGAAGCCATAACCGTAAACGGACCGGAACAGTTGGGAAATATTCAAGTACCTAAAAGAGCCAGCTATATCAGAATAATTATGTTGGAGTTGAGTCGTATAGCTTCTCATCTGTTATGGCTCGGTCCTTTTATGGCAGATATTGGGGCACAGACGCCTTTTTTTTATATTTTCCGAGAAAGAGAATTAATATATGATCTATTCGAAGCTGCCACCGGTATGAGAATGATGCATAATTATTTTCGTATCGGAGGAGTAGCGGCTGATCTACCCCATGGCTGGATAGATAAATGTTTGGATTTTTGCGATTATTTTTTAACAGGAATTTCGGAATATCAAAAACTTATTACACGAAATCCTATTTTTTTAGAACGAGTTGAAGGAGTAGGCATTATTGGTACGGAGGAAGTAATAAATTGGGGTTTATCAGGACCAATGTTGCGAGCTTCCGGACTACAATGGGATCTTCGTAAAGTTGATCATTATGAGTGTTACGACGAATTTGATTGGGAAGTACAGTGGCAAAAAGAAGGAGATTCATTAGCTCGTTATCTAGTCCGAATTGGTGAAATGACGGAATCCATAAAAATTATTCAACAGGCTCTGGAAGGAATTCCGGGGGGGCCATATGAGAATTTAGAAATCCGATACTTTGATAGAGAAAGGAATCCCCAATGGAATGATTTTGAATATCGGTTTATTAGTAAAAAACCTTCTCCTACGTTTGAATTGCCGAAACTCGAACTCTACGGGAGAGTCGAAGCCCCAAAAGGAGAATTGGGAATTTTTCTGATAGGGGATCAGAGCGGTTTTCCTTGGAGATGGAAAATTCGCCCACCCGGTTTTATCAATTTGCAAATTCTTCCTCAGTTAGTTAAAAGAATGAAATTGGCTGATATTATGACAATACTAGGTAGCATAGATATCATTATGGGAGAAGTTGATCGTTGAAATGATAATTGATACAACAGAAGTACAAGATATCAATTCTTTTTCTAGATTGGAATTTTTAAAAGAAGTCTATGGAATTATATGGGTCCTTATTCCTATTTTTACTCCGGTATTGGGCATCACGATAGGTGTATTGGTAATTGTATGGTTAGAAAGAGAAATATCCGCAGGGCTACAACAACGTATTGGACCTGAATACGCCGGCCCTTTGGGAGTTCTTCAAGCTCTCGCAGATGGGGCAAAACTTCTTTTCAAAGAAAATCTTCTTCCATCTAGAGGAGAAACTCGTTTATTCAGTATCGGACCATCCATAGCAGTCATATCAATTTTACTAAGTTATTCAGTAGTGCCTTTTGGCTATCGCCTTGTTTTAGCAGATCTCAATATCGGTGTTTTTTTATGGATTGCCATTTCAAGTATTGCTCCCATTGGACTTCTTATGTCAGGATACGGGTCAAATAATAAATATTCCTTTTTAGGTGGTCTACGAGCCGCTGCTCAATCGATTAGTTATGAAATACCATTAACTTTATGTGTGTTATCAATATCTCTACGTGTGATTCGTTGAAACATAAATTTGTCTATATTCTTTTCTGTCTAGGCTCTATTCTTTTCTTTCTAGGAAGGGGTCTGAATGAATTGAGTAGATATCTTCATTTTTTTATTCATTATTCGGATTGATGAACTAAATCAGATAGTTAGATGAGTGAAAGAAAACGGCTTATATAAAAATTCGCAGTAAAAAGATTAAGTCTCATTTTCTATGTATAAGAGTTAAAGAGTTGAACGGGAATAAACATAAGCAGAAGATACCGTTTACCCCAAGATTGGTTGATTAGTCATCCTGACTTGAAACGGGCTCAAAAGATCGACCTATTGGGTTTTCAATATCGTTTGTATGTCTTTTCATACATGTATTACCATAACGGGCGATTGAACAAAACCGAGTGGATGGTTAGAAACACCAAGATACGCAAAGGATTAGTAATGGATATTGTGTAAATTATCCAAAAGGACATTCCTGTATAATATACAAAGAATACTAATTGGGGCTTTAAGTTAGTAGAAATGATCAGGCAGTACTCCCCACGATTCCGATTCAGAGTATGCTCCTATCCACTGATTAAATAAATTACTATTGGGAACGAAATAATCCTTTATTTTGTAAGCCCCCCCTTTTTCAGAAATAGAAAGAAGAATAGGAACGAAAAAAGGAATACAATAGAAAAAAAGATCTTTTTTATTCTTTCTTTCCTTTTATTTCCTATATCGATATTCCTATCGATACAATTCGTGTCATAATTCATGAATTAATGTAATGTATAATTCTTTTTTTTAAGTGAAAACGGCGGGTTATTGATATTTTTACAAGGAGTATTTTATTGAAGAATTAAGTTATTACTCACCAAAGAAAAATGGAAATTATTAAAGAAAGGAGGAGATCAATTCAGAAGTGCTTTTTTTATTAATTTTATTTATTTAATATTTAATGAAATAAATAATTCAATACAGACAGAATTCAATTGGTCTAATTCGGGACCGTACGTTTGATCTTATCGATCTTATAAACAAACATATCAAGATAAAACGACCCGGTCCTTAGATTTATTTATGGCCCTCAAGGAGCCGTATGAGGTGAAAATCTCATGTACGGTTCTGTAATAGCGATGGGACCAGTGATGGTATCACCGACTATGATTATCTAATAGTTCAAGTACAGTTGATATAGTTGAGGCGCAATCAAAATATGGTTTTGGGGGATGGAATTTATGGCGTCAACCTATAGGGTTTATCATTTTTCTAATTTCTTCCCTAGCAGAATGTGAGAGATTACCTTTTGATTTACCAGAAGCGGAAGAAGAATTAGTAGCGGGTTATCAAACCGAATACTCGGGTATCAAATTTGGTTTATTTTACGTTGCTTCCTATCTAAACCTATTAGTTTCTTCATTATTTGTAACAGTTCTTTACTTGGGGGGTTGGAATATCTCTATTCCAAATATATTTGGTTCGGAACTTTTTGATTTTGAAATAAATAACCGCTATGGAGTTTTTGGAGCGACAATCGGTATCTTTATTACATTAGCTAAAACTTATTTGTTCTTGTTCATTCCTATCACAACAAGATGGACTTTACCTAGGCTAAGAATGGACCAACTGTTGAATCTTGGATGGAAATTTCTTTTACCTATATCTCTCGGGAATCTATTATTAACAACTTCTTTCCAACTCTTTTCACTGTAAAGGAATATTCGATATTCACAACTTGGCTCAAACAAGAGAAATAAACAAACATAAAAATATTCATATATATTCACGATATGTTCCCTATGATAACTGGGTTCATGAATTATGGTCAACAAACGGTACGAGCTGCAAGGTACATTGGTCAAAGTTTCATGATTACTTTATCCCACGCAAATCGTTTACCTGTCACTATTCAATATCCTTATGAAAAACTAATCACCGCGGAGCGTTTCCGTGGTCGAATCCATTTTGAATTTGATAAATGTATTGCTTGTGAAGTATGCGTTCGTGTATGTCCTATAGATCTACCCGTTGTTGATTGGAAATTAGAAACGGATCTTCGCAAGAAACGATTGCTTAATTACAGTATCGATTTCGGAATCTGTATATTTTGTGGTAACTGCGTTGAGTATTGTCCAACAAATTGTTTATCAATGACTGAAGAATATGAACTTTCTACTTATGATCGTCACGAATTAAATTATAATCAAATTGCTTTGGGTCGTTTACCAATGTCAGTAATTGACGATTATACAATTCGAACAATTTTGAATTCGCCTCAAATAAAAAATAAGTAAATCCCTTGATTAAAGAAAAATTTCGAATTACTAAAGTGACTTTTTGATCTAAAGGAATGAGGTTTCTTTCGTTTTGTTTGGTCAATACTTATAAATCCCAAATATTCGTTGGTTGGTAAGAATCCGTCTTAATTTGAATTGAAAATTAATTAATTACTATCCATAGACTATATAATTATTTCGAAATACAGTTTCGTATTCGAACGACTCTTTCAGATAAAGAATCACATTAGTTCAATACTTGTACCCACATTAATTCACATCCCTTAGGATTTAATTCAATTAGGAATTGATTATAAATCATAAATCATTTTTTCTGGTCGGGTCTCAATAAGGTCATGAAAAACATTTCGATTTGTTTATCTCTTTTTTACATATAATGGATTTGCCCGGACCAATACACGATTTTCTTTTAGTCTTTCTGGGATCGGGTCTTATATTAGGAGGTATAGGAGTGGTATTACTTCCCAACCCAATTTATTCTGCCTTTTCATTGGGGCTGGTTCTTGTTTGTATATCCTTATTCTATATTCTATTAAACTCTTATTTTGTAGCTACTGCACAACTCCTTATTTACGTGGGAGCTATAAATGTTTTAATCATATTTGCTGTGATGTTCATGAATGGTTCAGAATATTACAAAGATTTTCATCTTTGGACCGTAGGGAGTGGGGTTACTTTGCTGGTTTGTACAAGTATTTTTGTTTTACTAATGACTACTATTACAGATACGTCATGGTACGGGATTATTTGGACTACAAGATCAAACCAGATTATAGAGCAAGATTTGATAAGTAATAGTCAACAAATTGGAATTCATTTATCAACAGATTTTTTTCTTCCATTTGAATTCATTTCAATAATTCTTTTAGCCGCTTTGATAGGTGCAATTGCCGTGGCGCGCCAGTAATAAATCAATCTATAGAATTAGCAACGGCAATCCAACCGAAACTTCATTCTATGCTATCACACCTATTTCTCTTCAATAATATAATTAAATATTTTTGATGTATAAAATAGAAATTCTTCTATTCGATGTATTACCAATATATTTCTATGTTCCGTACTTTTTATATTCTAGTCAATTGAACCCGTTGAATTGTTGTTCCTATTATATTGAAACGAATCAAAATTGAATTGATAAGGAGTTGGTCAATGATGCTCGAACATGTACTTGTTTTGAGTGCCTACTTATTTTCTATTGGTATCTATGGCTTGATCACAAGCCGAAATATGGTTAGAGCTCTTATGTGTCTTGAACTTATACTGAATGCAGTTAATATAAATTTTGTAACATTTTCTGATTTTTTTGATAGTCGTCAATTAAAAGGAAATATTTTTTCAATTTTTGTTATAGCTATTGCAGCCGCTGAAGCAGCTATTGGACCTGCTATTGTTTCGTCAATTTATCGTAACAGAAAATCAACTCGTATTAATCAATCGAATTTGTTGAATAAGTAGTATTCATCAAAGAAATTAGAATATTCATAAACTCGAATTAGCATGTATTATACATTATTATACATAATGTATGATCATGTTTGCGAAAATGTAAGAAATCAAAGTATCTTGGCTCCCTTCCACGAGTCGGTCCAGAAGGAGATTGATTTAAAAGGTTCTGGTAAATCATTGATTCATCTGGTGTCTAAATATACGATTCATTTATAAGTTTACCAGATCGAAAATTTCTGATGTTCAAAAAATTTATAGATCCAATGTCACATTCAGTAAAGATTTATGATACGTGTATAGGGTGTACTCAATGTGTCCGAGCCTGCCCCACGGATGTATTAGAAATGATACCTTGGGACGGGTGTAAAGCTAAGCAAATTGCTTCTGCTCCAAGAACAGAGGACTGTGTCGGTTGTAAGAGATGTGAATCCGCCTGTCCAACGGATTTCTTGAGTGTTCGAGTTTATTTATGGCATGAAACAACTCGAAGTATGGGGCTAGCTTATTAATACGTTCCAGAAAACCCCACTTGAATATATTTGATTTTTTTTTACTTTTACCGACAAAAACCCGCGCTCAAAATACTATATTTTGATTTTTGAGCACGGGTTTTTCTGGTCCAAGCGTATCTTGTTTTTACCACGAATTATTTTCCTTGGTTAACGATAGTTGTAGTTTTGCCAATATCCGTGGGTTCCTTAATTTTCTTTCTCCCTCATAGAGGAAATAAAGTAATTAGGTGGTATACTATTTGTATATGCATAATAGAACTCCTTCTAACAACCTATACATTTGGTTATCATTTCCAATTGGACGATCCATTAATCCAACTAACAGAGAATTATAAATGGATTCATTTTTTTTCTTTTTACTGGAGGTTGGGAATAGACGGAATTTCTATTGGACCTATTTTACTGACAGGATTTATCACTACTTTAGCTACTTTAGCGGCTCGGCCAGTTACTCGCGATTCCCGATTATTCCATTTCCTGATGTTAGCAATGTATAGCGGTCAAATAGGACCATTTTCTTCTCAAGACCTTTTACTTTTTTTCATCATGTGGGAGTTAGAATTAATTCCGGTTTACCTACTTCTATCCATGTGGGGAGGAAAGAAACGTTTGTATTCAGCTACAAAATTTATTTTGTACACCGCAGGAGGTTCTATTTTTTTATTAATCGGAGTTCTAGGTATTGGTTTATATGGTTCTAATGAACCAACATTCAATTTTGAAACATCAGCTAATCAATCGTATCCTGTAGCACTGGAAGTTTTATTTTATATTGGATTTTTTATTGCTTTTGCTGTTAAATCGCCGATTATACCCTTACATACATGGTTACCAGACACCCACGGAGAGGCACATTACAGTACTTGTATGCTTCTAGCCGGAATCTTATTAAAAATGGGAGCGTATGGGTTGGTTCGGATAAATATGGAATTATTCCCTCACGCTCATTCTATATTTTCTCCCTGGTTGATCATAGTAGGCACAATTCAAATAATCTATGCAGCTTCAACGTCTCCGGGGCAACGTAATTTAAAAAAAAGAATAGCTTATTCCTCCGTATCTCATATGGGTTTCATAATTATAGGAATTGCTTCTATAAGCGATACAGGACTCAACGGGGCCATTTTACAAATAATCTCTCATGGATTTATTGGCGCTGCGCTTTTTTTCTTGGCAGGAACGGGTTATGATAGAATACGTCTTGTTTATCTCGACGAAATGGGCGGAATGGCTATTGCAATTCCAAAAATATTCACGACTTTCAGTATCTTGTCAATGGCTTCTCTTGCATTACCGGGTATGAGCGGTTTTGTTGCAGAATTGATAGTATTTTTTGGAATTCTTACTAGCCAAAAATTTCTTTTAATGACAAAAATAGTAATTACTTTTGTAATGGCAATTGGAATGATATTAACTCCTATTTATTCGTTATCTATGTTACGCCAGATGTTCTATGGATACAAGCTTTTTAATGCCCCAAATTCTTATTTTTTTGATTCTGGGCCGCGAGAGTTATTTGTTTCGATCTCTATACTTCTACCTGTAATAGCTATTGGTATTTATCCGGATTTCGTTTTCTCACTATCAGTTGAGAAGGTTGAAGCTATTCTATCTAATTTTTTTAGCGATAGTATTTCTTAAGAAACCAAAATATCAAACAGAAATCCTCTGATTTTGAAAATTGGTCGTTGTAAAATGAAAAAAAAAAACTTTTCTTTTCTTAAGTTCAAGTAAAATAAAAAAATGAATTGGAATTCGATTTTAACTAGAAATGTAAGCCGTTGAGAATCCTTTGAATTTGAATCAAGTAATGAAAATGAAGTGATTCAGGGGGATCTCAACGGCTTACACGAAGTTTTCTTATATTATATATATGCTGGCGTTGTCCTATGTTTGTATTCGTCAAGCCCGTTCTTCAATTCAATTAGATGTTAATGTAAATGAACCATAACTGTGGAACCCTATTCCTAATAGATTAACTCCAAAATAGCATATCCAAATTATGAGAAAGCCCATCGAGGCCACAATTGCGGAATTTAGACTTTCAAAAAATTTTCGAGTATGTAAATAAATCGCAAATATGGTCCAAGTAATAAAAGCCCAAGTCTCTTTGGGATCCCAATTCCAATATGACCCCCATGCTTCATTAGCCCACACCGCTCCCGAAAGAATACCTATGGTTAAAAAGATAAACCCCAGGCTAATAATACGATAACTCCAAAGATCCAATTGTTGAATTAATTGAGATCTATAATAATTCCTAGAAGAAAGAAACGAGGTGTTTCGTAAAACACAGGTTCTTTCGCTCGCGTAGTGAATCTTTCCAAAGGAAAATGGTTCATTTATGAAGTTGTTGCTTTTACTAAAAATTTTTATGAATTTTCGAAATGTAATGACTAGAAGAGCTAGTGATAATAATGATCCGCACAAAAGAGCCGCATAGCCTAAGACCATCATACTTACGTGCATCATTAACCAATGGGATTGAAGAGCAGGGACTAATATTGCAGATTGATGCGTTTCGGTTAAAAGACCCGAAGTAGCAAAACCTTGGGTAAAAATAGCACTTGGGGCGGTTATTGCGTTTAAATTGAAACTGTTTTTTTTTATATTAAAGTAGGGAACCAGATGAATAATGGAGAAACTCCACGAAAGAAAGATTAATGATTCATATAAATCAGTTAATGGTAAATGTCCCAAATAAATCCAACGGGTAACTAATAATCCCGTTATACAGAAAAAAGTAGCTAGCATGCCTTTTTCGGACGAATCGGATAGTCCTACGATTTCATCGACTAATAAGGTTATTAAATGCACTGTAATTACAATTGAAACGACCGAAAAGGATATATGAGTTAATATATGCTCTAAAGTTGAAAATATCATAAAATTTGAATTTTTAAATTAAAAACAGGGAAGGTCTTTCAATTATAGGAATGGAAATTGGATTCATTATAGGACTTCGTTTTAATAGGACTTACTCTTTTAGTTTAGAAAATGCCATGCCGCCACTCGGACTCGAACCGAGATGCTCTAGCACTGCTTCCTAAGAGCAGCGTGTCTACCGATTTCACCATAGCGGCTTGCTCAAAACCATACTAACCCGTTTTTATTCAATCGTCGAGATTGAAGGAGGCAATTCAATGCAATATCTTTTAGGAAACTTTTAAATTGATGAATAAAAAAAAAACTTGTTTAAAAATTAGGGATTTGAATGGACCAATTTCGGTAATAATCCTTATTTTTATCATTATTAGAATTATACCATTCAAATTTTTAATAGATTTATGTAAATATTTGCATAGCTTTACATAAATCGTCGGGGTTTTAATTGTGTAGAGAATTTGCGTTAAGATTTTTCGCAAATCAATTAAATATTGTTAGGTATTGGGCCAAACATACAAGCATATCATATAATAAAAATTTTCAATTTATATCATAATTGTACCGTTCATTACCCTACTTCAACAAAAAATTTTTTCAACAAAATATTTTCATTTTATAAATGAAAATATATCGTGATTGATCCTCTCGTCGAAACATAAGATCAAAAAAGATTCCTTAAAATCGACACGGTCTTTGTATAATCGCCGAAAAAGGGGAACGGGGGTTATTAATTAGATGAAAGGTTGGTGATATGAATTTAGAGAAATAATGGTTTAGAAAATGATAAAAAACACTTTAAACTTAATCAATTAGTTTCAACGATCGATTCATTTTTACTAAAAACCTTCTACCTGCTCTTCTATATTCTCTACTACCCGCTCTTCTATATTCTCTAGTAGTCGAAATATATTCTAATATATAGTGTAAAATAATATAAATAACAAAGACAAAACTTTGTTATTCTCGAATTAGAAAAAATCGATGGGGAAAAAAAGAATCCCCATCCTGAAAATGATAAAACGTACTAAAAAGAAAGGCGGAACCTTGCGTTTATTCTTTTTTCAAACAAAAAAAAACCACTTTTAGAATTCAGTAGACAAAAAAATTTTATTATTATTATACTATATTAGAGCAAAATAACTTCAATTTACTATTATATTTATATTAATATTGATTATATTTATATTAATATTGATCGGATCAAAATATTAAAGAATCTAAATTCTTCCTTTTATTTCTATTATTTTTCTATTATTTATTTTTAGAGAGTTTTATTATGATAAAGTCATAATCGAAATAAATTCTTATTTTTATTATCAATTTGAGAAATTATCCAATTTTTTCTAACTTATAAAAATGAAATGAAAAAAAAAAAAATAAAAAACATTATAAAAAACTTCAAATTAGAAACAAACTAAACTAGACTCTTTTTCGAGCCGTACCAATTCCTATTTTTCCAACCCTTGATTATTTATTTGTCGCACAAAAAAAACTTTTTGAACTCCTCGTAGAAAGAGACTTCGCTAACGAAAAAGCTTTCAATGCTACCCAATATCCCTTCCTTTTCCAAATATTTTTACGAATTCGTTTTTTTGATATAGAGGTGCGTTTTTTTGGAACTGCCATTAAAGAATTCTAATAGGTTATTCATTGCTACAGTTGGATGTCAAAGACATCTATTGTTCCAAACCAATTGCTCTTTACTATTAATTATCTATCTATTAATTATAATTATCTATCTATTTTTTTCTAGATTGTATTCCCGTCATAAAAATACGGATATAGAAAAATCGCATAAAATATTACTAGCAACAAAACTTTTATGTTATTCTTTAAAAATTCTTTTTTTTTCACGAGTACCTCGGTCATATCATTTCACCAATTCTAACCTCTTGTTTTGAAATAAACCATTTGAGGTAGTTGAGTCAGAATAATTAAAGACAGAAAATTCTATTTCTATTTAAGGTTTGTATATCTTAACTTTTTTATTAACCGACCCCTTTCAAAAGAAATAAGAGCCGATGAATCAGAAAAAATTAATTAAGAGAAAATCTTTTTTTATGGAATATACATATCAATACTCATGGATCATACCTTTCATTCCCCTTCCAACCCCTTTGTTAGTAGGAGTAGGACTTCTACTTTTTCCGACGGCAATAAAAAATCTTCGCCGTATGTGGGTTTTTCCTAGTGTTTTACTGTTAAGTATAGTTATGGTTTTTTCAGCTCATATATTTATTCAACAAATAAATAATAGTTCTATCTATCTATATGGATGTTCTTGGACCATCAATAATGATTTTTCTTTAGAATTTGGCTATTTAATTGATCCCCTTACTTCTCTTATGTTAATATTAATCACTACTGTTGGAATTATGGTTCTTATTTATAGTGATAATTATATGGCTCATGATCGGGGATATTTGAGGTTTTTTGCTTATATGAGTTTTTCTAATACTTCAATGTTAGGATTGGTTACTAGTTCAAATTTGATCCAAATTTATTTTTTTTGGGAATTGGTTGGAATGTGTTCTTATCTATTAATAGGCTTTTGGTTCACACGACCTATTGCGGCGAATGCTTGTCAAAAAGCGTTTGTAACTAACCGCGTAGGGGATTTTGGTTTATTATTAGGAATTTTAGGTTTTTATTGGATAACGGGTAGTTTAGAATTTCGGGATTTGTTTGAAATATTCAATAACGTGGTTTATAATAATGAAGTTAATTTTTTATTTGTTACTTTGTGTGCCTTTCTATTATTTGCCGGTGCAGTTGCTAAATCTGCCCAATTTCCCCTTCATGTATGGTTACCCGATGCTATGGAAGGGCCTACCCCTATTTCGGCTCTTATACACGCTGCTACTATGGTAGCAGCGGGAATTTTTCTTGTAGCTCGGCTTCTTCCGCTTTTCATAGTTATACCTTTCATAATGAATCTAATAGCTTTGATTGGTATAATAACATTACTTTTAGGAGCCACTTTTGCTCTTGTTCAAAAAGA